ATAGAAAAAATCATGACTATACTTAACAATAAAACGCTCTGAAAAGCCCACATACGACGAAGACTTTTTGTTGCCGTCGGAAAAAAAAGAAGTCCCAACCCTATTAACATAGGAACTGGAAGTGGAATAAAAGGTATTATCCACGCATATTGATATGTCTGTTCCATAAAATAAAAAGTTTTTTATTCTTAATTAATTGTTTCCGATTTACCGGATCTTACTTCGTTCGAAAAAAGTCAATAAAAAATAAAGATATGCACTAACTTATTTAATCATTTTATATTAATATTTATTCTTAGTCTTTTAAAAATAGTTCAAATATTCAAAACAAGAAGTTACAATTGGTCAAATGATATGACCAATTGACATATAAAAACGAATCCTTATAATAGGAAAATGAAAATCTAGCAAGGATCAAAATTTAGACTAAAAACTAAAAAGAGTACTTTATCCTGATATGAAATATAGGATTAACTAAGGACATCGGTCTAATGAAATTAAAACTCTTGATTTTAGTTAGTTTATTTCAACTCATTAACTAATTCATTATGGGATTGATTGTTTTCCATTTCAATAAAAATATTTTATTAGTAAAGTTTAGAAGATTATAGATCTAAAATGAACTTTTTTATCGATAAAGGATAAAAAATGACTGAGATCTTTTTTTATCAAACCACGTATCCTTTAACAACTAGTATCATTCAAATTTTCAAATCGAAATTAGTTTTATCAAGTTTGATTAAAAAAAGACTCTATTTATTAGACAAAAGTTTACAATCCTTTGAGGTATTTTATTACATGTAAATAAAGTATAGAATGAGTAAAATAAAGGTCTTTTAGGTTCTTTATTTATTTTATTAAGTTTGATTTAGCAAATTCTAAAGATATAACTTTGAGAGATAAACAACGATAACTAAAAGTTCCAAACCTAAAATTTTTGGTTTTACGGATAGTGTAGTGTATGAAATAAAAAATGTTTTATTTCGAGTAATTTTTGAGCTAATTTTCACAGATCTTTGACATATCTATATTTCTTTTTTATGAAGATAATCTTATTTAGAGAAAATGAATAAGAAAAAAGAATTCGTGTTGAACAATATATGTCTTTCACATCCAACTATAACAATGAATAACTTTTAAATGGCAGTTCCAAAAAAACGTACTTCGATATCAAAAAAGCGTATTCGTAAAAATATTTGGAAAAGGAAAGGATATGCGGCGGCGTTAAAAGCTTTGTCATTGGGAAAATCTCTTTCTACCGGGAATTCAAAAAGTTTTTTTGTACGACAAACAAATAAGTCCTAAAATATCGGACTAATCAGAATGGATTTGACTCCAAAAATGGGCTCAGTAATTTGTTAATATCAAAGTTAATATATTAATATCAAAGTTAATATAAAATTAACAATTGGCAGTCCCTATTCTAATCAATATGAAATAGACCCTTAATTTGATATTTTATAAAAGAATTCTTCTGTTTTTTTGAATAAAAAAAAAATACAAAAATGTTTATTTATTTTTAGTATATTTTCACTCAACTTTTGGTGGTGGGGAGTCTTATTTTCCCCATCGACCTTTACACTTTACAATAATGAAAAATTTTTATGTTTCTCAGGAAGGCCAGATATAAGATTTTTAGTTCAAATTAATGAAGTGTTGAAACTAATTGATTCCATGTTAAAAATTTTTGGATAACTTTCTGACTTAATAGTTTAATTTATTTACTATATGGAATGGGTTTTACATATCTTTCCAATTTTCAGCCCAATGAATATAAATAAAATGAATATAAATAAAAGAACTTAATTGTTGCAATATTATGTATATGTACAAGAATTTTGTCAATTTGGAGTAATCCAAAGGAATAATACAAAATAGACAGATTTAAAATTCATCGATAAAATTTATTTTTTGTTTTCAATTTATGAAATAAGATAAACCAGAAATAATGACAATAAAAGTAAAAAATAAATAAAAGTAAAAAATGAAACTAATGAACCTTCAAATTTACTTTTGAACTCATTTTTTTATCAATTTGAATCTTTACTAAAAAACTGATTTGGTTGAATTGACTTGTTCAATCTCGACGATTGAATATGAATAGGCTATTATGAGTTCGAGCAAGCCGCTATGGTGAAATCGGTAGACACGCTGCTCTTAGGAAGCAGTGCTAGAGCATCTCGGTTCGAGTCCGAGTGGCGGCATGCCGTCTTCTAAAAGAGATACAATAGGTCCTATAATAAAAATAAATGAAATTCCCCATTTCTATTTCTTAATTAATATAGGGGATTCCCCCCCTTTTTTCATTTTTATGATATTTTCAACTTTAGAGCATATATTAACTCATATTTCTTTTTCTATTGTTTCAATTGTAATTACACTTCATTTGATAACCTTATTGGGCAATGAAATCATAAAACCATATGATTCGTCAGAAAAGGGGATGATAGCTACTTTTTTATGTCTAACAGGATTATTAATCACTCGTTGGATTTATTCA